AAATGAGTAATTCTCATTTTTTAGTTATTTAGACTTCTTAATTCTATAGGGTTCAATAACAATTCGATTGAGCTTTTCTTTGGTATAATTGCTATGCTTAGTGTGTGACTCGTTGGTTTTTTATTTAATTTAGGGTTAGGATGAAAAAAACAGCGGACCAGCCCATAGTATAAACTAATAACTATACAACTAATAACCAGCTCATTGCTTCGTATTATCTGGATCCAAGGAACCAGTCACTATATGATATATCGATCATATAGTTGTAACAACTGAAATATTTTTTTTTCATCAAAGAAAAATCAATCTGATTATATTATAGGTTGTGAAATGAAAATAAAGGGATGTGGATAAATGGAAGGGTGAAAGAAAGAGAGAAAGAGAATATCAATGATATAGGATTCCAATATGTATGGTCTATGAATCATCTTATAAGCAGTGTAATAAAGCATCAATACGGATTCGTCCATAATTTATAATTCTAATTAATAATTTATAATTCTAATTAGATGAATCCTATTCATAAAAACAAAAAAGAATAATAAATATAAATAATTATAATATTTCTTATATATTTATTATATTTATTATAATTAAATAATGAAATTAAAGATAATGAAATTAAAGAGCATCGAGTCAATAAAGACTGAGGAGATTGACTCAGGAACAAATTTAATTAAGAGCTCCATTGCAGAGTTCAGACCTAACCATTAATCGAGAAGCGATGGGAACGACGAAACCTGTGACTGCAGAAGATTCTATTGAAAACGAATCCTAATGATTCATTGGGTGGGATGGCGGAACGAACCAATTCATTTATTCTAAGAGGTTATGGAATGCCCCTACGAATGAAACAGATATTGAAAGAGGAAATATTCGCCCGCGAAAGCCTTAGTGGATTGCTTAGTTTTGGGCGATTCAACAAAAGTAAAAAAGAAAATGCATTCTATCAGTCTAAAAGACGTTATAATATTATATATAATAATATAAATCTACGTCTAGTTGTATATACAAACAAGGTATACAATTCCTACGCGACGGATTAGATCTCAAAAACTCCCATGATTCGGAGTATTATTCATTAAATACATGAATATCTTTAATATTATTGAATCGTTTCATTCGCGAGGAGCTGGATGAGAAGAAAGTCTCATGTCCGGTTCTGAAGTAGAGATGGCATTGAGAAACAACCATCGACTATAACCCCAAAAGAACCAGATTCCGTAAACAACATAGAGGAAGAATGAAGGGAATATCTTATCGAGGAAATCGTATTTGTTTCGGTAGATACGCTCTTCAGGCACTTGAACCCGCTTGGATCACATCTAGACAAATAGAAGCAGGGCGACGAGCAATGACACGATATGCGCGTCGTGGGGGAAAAATCTGGGTACGTATATTTCCAGACAAACCTGTTACAGTAAGACCTACGGAAACACGTATGGGTTCGGGGAAGGGATCTCCCGAATATTGGGTAGCTGTCGTTAAACCGAGTCGAATACTTTATGAAATGGGTGGAGTATCCGAAAATGTAGCCAGAGAAGCTATTGAAATAGCTGCGTCCAAAATGCCTATACGAACTCAATTCGTTATTGCGGGATAGGGATGTGGAACCAAAGGAAAGGGGTCTTTGTAATAAAAAAAAAACAAACGCAGGTTTATTTATTTTTCGACAAACAATATTTCTTGTTTTTTTTTTCTTCGCCCCTTGCATTGAAAGAAAAGATAAAAAAAAATGATATGATTCAACCTCAGACCCATTTAAATGTAGCAGACAACAGCGGGGCTAGAGAATTAATGTGTATTCGAATCATAGGAGCTAGTAATCGACGATATGCTCATATTGGTGACGTTATTGTTGCTGTAATCAAAGAAGCAGTGCCCAATATGCCTCTACAAAGATCAGAAGTGATCAGAGCTGTAATTGTACGTACATGTAAAGAACTCAAACGTGACAACGGTATGATAATACAATATGATGACAATGCAGCAGTTGTCATTGATCAAGAAGGAAATCCAAAAGGAACTCGAGTTTTTGGTGCGATCGCTCGGGAATTGAGACAGTTGAATTTTACTAAAATAGTATCATTAGCTCCTGAGGTATTATAAATACTAATAGATGAGATCATGATTATAGTACGGTATCTGAAATGAAATAGATTCAAGTAATTAGTGGATTGTGTCTCACGCATATACCTTTAATAAAATAATTCATAAAAAAAAATGGAGCATGTTGATTATATCAAAATTCGGAGGCACCAATAATTATAGTTCGTCATGGGTAGGGACACTATTGCCGACATAATAACTTCTATACGAAATGCTGACATGGAAAAAAAAGGAACGGTTCGAATAGCATCTACTAATATCACCGAAACCATTGTTAAAATACTTCTACGAGAGGGCTTTATCGAAAACGTGAGAAAACATCGAGAAAGCAACAAAAATTTCTTGGTTTCAACTCTGCGACATAGAAGGAATAGGAAAGGACCATATAGAACTATTTTAAAACGTATCAGCCGACCCGGTCTACGAATCTATTCCAACTATCAACGAATTCCTAGGATTTTAGGGGGAATGGGGATTGTAATTCTTTCTACTTCTCGAGGTATAATGACAGACCGAGAAGCTCGACTAGAAGGAATCGGGGGAGAAATTTTGTGTTATATATGGTGATCTTTTTGGTATCTGAATTGCATCCGTAACTTCCTATTTTTTGTTTTGTGAAAAAAAAAAGAGGAAGGACGGGTTGTCTAATATCACGCCTCCTCCATTAGTTGATATTTCAAGGGGGTTACCTGGAATGAAAGAACAAAAATGGATTCATGAAGGTTTAATTACTGAATCACTTCCAAATGGTATGTTCCGGGTTCGTTTAGATAATGAAGATCTGATTCTAGGTTATGTTTCAGGAAAGATCCGACGCAGTTTTATACGGATACTACCGGGGGATAGAGTAAAAATTGAAGTAAGTCGTTATGATTCAACCAGGGGCCGTATAATTTATAGACTCCGCAACAAAGATTCGAACGATTAGGTGGCTTTTTTTTTCAACATTTCTTTCGTGGGGATACAATTCGAGGTTCAAAATCTCAAGAGACTTATTTTCTTCCAAGGAGTAGATTCGGAATTAAGATAAGGAATGACAAATATGAAAATAAGGGCCTCCGTTCGTAAAATTTGTGAAAAATGTCGACTGATCCGTAGGCGGGGACGAATTATAGTAATTTGTTCCAACCCGAGGCATAAACAGAGACAAGGATAATCTTTCTAAAAAGGGATTCTCTAAAGGACCCAATGTACAAATAAAGGATCTGTTTTGACATGAAATGGATATATCCGTATATCCCTGACTCATATTTATGAGATGATAAAATATGGCAAAACCCATATCAAGAATTGGTTCACGTAGGAATGGACATATTGGTTCACGTAAGAATGGACGTAGAATACCAAAGGGAGTTATTCATGTTCAAGCAAGTTTCAACAATACTATTGTGACGGTTACAGATGTACGGGGTCGGGTGGTTTCGTGGTCCTCCGCCGGTACTTGTGGATTCAGGGGCACAAGAAGAGGGACGCCATTTGCTGCTCAAACGGCAGCAGGAAATGCTATTCGTACAGTAGTGGATCAGGGTATGCAACGAGCAGAAGTCAGGATAAAAGGTCCTGGTCTCGGAAGAGATGCAGCATTACGAGCCATTCGTAGAAGTGGTATAGTATTAAGTTTCGTACGAGACATAACCCCTATGCCACATAATGGATGTAGACCTCCTAAAAAAAGACGTGTGTAGAAATAAGAAGTGAACAGATTTCAAGAGAAATAAATGATTCAATGATCTGATCAAATAATATTACTATGCTTCGAGAGGCAGTAGCAGTATCTACTCGTACACTACAGTGGAAGTGTGTTGAATCAAGAGCAGACAATAAGCGTCTTTATTATGGCCGTTTTATTCTATCTCCGCTTATGAAGGGTCAAGCCGATACGATAGGCATCGCGATGCGACGGGCTTTACTTGGCGAAATAGAAGGAACATGTATCACACGTGCAAAATCTGAAAAAATACCACATGAATATTCTACCATAGTAGGTATTGAAGAATCAGTACATGAAATTTTAATGAATTTGAAAGAAATTGTATTGAGAAGTAATCTGTATGGAACTCGCGACGCATATATTTGCGTCAGGGGTCCTGGATACGTAACTGCGCAAGACATCATCTCACCGTCTTCTGTGGAAATCGTTGATACTACCCAACAGATAGCTAGCCTGACAGAACCAATTGATTTGTGTATTGGATTACAAATCGAGAGGAATCGTGGATATCGTATGAAAACACCAAATAACACTCAAAATGGAAGTTATCCTATAGATGCTGTATTTATGCCTGTTCGAAATGCGAATCATAGTATTCATTCTTATGGGAATGGGAATGAAAAACAAGAGATACTTTTTCTCGAAATATGGACGAATGGAAGTTTAACTCCTAAAGAAGCACTTCACGAAGCCTCCCGTAATTTGATTGATTTATTTATTCCTTTTCTACATGCGGAAGAACAGGACATCCATTTAGAGGACAATCAAAACAGGGTTACTTTACCTTTTTTTCCCTTTCATGATAGATTGGCTAAACTAAGGAAAAACAAAAAAGAAATAGCATTGAAATGTATTTTTATTGACCAATCAGAATTGCCTTCCAAGACCTATAATTGCCTCAAAAGGTCCAATATACATACATTATTAGACCTTTTGAATAAGAGTCAAGAAGATCTTATGAAAATTGAACATTTTCGCATAGAAGATGTAAAACGGATATTGGGCATTCTACAAAAGCATTTCGCAATTGATTTACCAAAGAATAAGTTTTCAATTTTAAATCCAGTGGAATGATTTCATCTTTCTTTTTATTTAATTTTTAATAAAAATTAAATAAAAAGAAAGATGAAAAGTCAATTGGTTTTGAATCTTCAGCACGATCCTTAGATTCGGAATAGAG